AAGCCAAAATAGGAATAAGACTTGATATTATTAGAAATGCCCAGAAAATGTCATATTCGTAAAGCAGAAACATAGATGCACTCCTATGAATATGGAAAAAATATATACCGTATTCTTCGAATCGATCTGGAATTTGAATTAATCTATAACTGTTTAGTCAAAATACCAATGAATTTTGATTGAACCCCCCAGTTTTTTGCTGTGGGTCATTCTTGTTTCAAGATTCATCGAGTGGAATCCTTTTTTCACTTACTTCAATTCAATTTCGATATGTTATAGATATATTATGCTCTTATTACAAACTTATCGTTTTTATCTTGTCTCAGATTTTCTCTAAAAAAAAAGAGAAAAAAGAATTGCATTTTTTTTAGTTATAATTTATATAGAATTTTTATTAAGAATATTAAGAATTATATATGTATGTTATATATTTTATGATGATCATATAATAAAACCGAAAGGTATTGGGTTATTCTTTTCATTAAGATCTAATCCAGTTAGAGGATTGTTGTTTCTATTGATTAGATACGGAAACAGAATACATCGCCCTATTCTATTTTTTATCCTTGTTCTCGACTTAATGGATTTGATTCAATGCATTGAATTGAGAGAAACCCTTACATATTACAACCCTAGGGTTCTATCCCCACCCAATTTACGGATTTTGAGTCTGTACTACCTCGACCTGCAACCCATCTCCCCAAAAAAGAAGCGGGTTATGAAATTAGAGCTCGAAGTCTTAAAAGAAAAATCTAAAATATTGATCTTTAGTACTTGAAATGGGTCCGAAAGGGCGGGAAATACTTATGAAAAAGAGTTTTAAAGTAAGACCAACCAACTTTCAGCCTTCATGTAAAAAAAGATTTATTTTGAACGAAACCTACACAACGAAGTATATCACAACGGGAGAGCCAGCCGAATCCTAAATAATTTCGAGAATAAACTTCTAATCGAATCGCGCATTATCAAATGATTTGACAGACGAAATCCCCAAACAACTCATGGAAATAGAAAGGGCTGCAAACACTAATAGAGTTAGGAACCATTCATTATCTCTGAAACAACGAATTGGGTTCTGCTCCCGAAAAAACGATGAGTTGGGGGCTTCTTAACTCGTCCAAGTGCAAACATACCCCCACTCCAATCTTCTTGCATAAAGTCAGCATCGGTAGAATTGGGGTATATTAAGATCTATAAAAAGATATTTTGTACAAAAAGAAAAGGAATATCACAAACTCTTTGATCCTGGATAGGAAAACAATAAAATTATTGTGTAATTCACCCACAAAAAAGAAAAGACGGATTTTTTAATCCGAGATAAAAAAAAAGACCGATCGGGCCCATCGAAATGAATTTTTCCATTTCATGCTCCCCCACGGGGATCGCTTGGAGCATGTGATAATTATTCTATTTCGATGGACCAAACGACTGTCCGACTACAACCAACAAACAAGAATGAGGAAATGAAAACTATACAAATTTTTAGGGCTATACGGACTCGAACCGTAGACCTTCTCGGTAAAACAGATCAAACTTATTATTATCAAAATGATTCGAACTGTTCCAAAGACCCAACATGCATTTTTTTGCATTGGGCTCTTTCATCAACTGATATAAATATCAGATAGTCCGCCATACTTTTTCTTAACAGAAAGATAACGAGATGGCTCCACGTGCTCTGATTCATTATTTAGATTATGATCCAGGAGCAATACCAAAGTGTTTCAAAGAAGAGTTACCTTGACGTAGGTCTGCCTTTGGCCTAGATCAACCTAAGTTAAATGGAGTCTCTATCGCTCTGCTCAAAGAGTCAAATATGAAACTTCATACACCTTAAAGTTCATAGTACGAAAAGATATTTTTTGAGGTCCTTATACTCATTATGCCTAGCATTGAATGGGCTGTGTATTCACCTTATCAATTATCGAATCAATGATGGGTTCTATTTGGAGCCTAAATTGGCACCCAAAGCGGACCAAATATTTGTCAGGCTATTGTTCCCTCGAATATATAGAGTAAGACATTGATTTATCAATAAGATCAATTTTGTTGATTGCATGATGGACTCCCCTGAAAAACATTGGCGCGCGTGTAAACGAGTTGCTCTACCAACTGAGCTATAGCCCTTGTGATAGATAGTTTATCATGGAAATAATTTCTTGTCAAGATGAATCTTCTATGATCCAACATGATAGCTTCTGATCGGTTTCCTGCCAAGAATTGGTATTGCTTAGAAATAAGATTGCATCTATAATTCATCGATATGACAAGCCCCTTTCTTTCTCTTTGTGATGATAAATGACCTACTTAACCCAGTGGTTAGAGTATTGCTTTCATACGGCGGGAGTCATTGGTTCAAATCCAATAGTAGGTAAAACTTATTAGATACCGGAGTAATTGGTATCTAATAAGTTTTTCTACCCACCCTCCTTTTTTTAGTTGCATCAGAAATGCTATTACAGTTGATTTGACTCAATCCGCAGAACCAAAATATGGTGTATAAACAGAACTTACTTTTTATTGGGCAATTAGTTATGAAATTACATTGATAGCCTCGACTCGCGTCCTAGCTCGTCTGACGGCTAAATTTGCTTCAATAGTTTGTCTCTTCCCCTCAGCCCGACTCAAGTTAGCTTCAGCTGTTTCAAGAGCTTGCTGAGCTTCTTGTGGATCAATGTCACTACCCTTCTCCGCATCATTTACTAAAATAGTAATATAATTATTGCCTACTCTAGCAAAACCACCCATCAGAGCTATTTTTAACCATTGGTCATTAAGACGTAGTCTCAAAATACCGATATCTACAGCTGTGGCAATAGGGGCGTGGTTTGGTAATACACCGATTTGGCCACTATTAGTAGATAAAATAATTTCTTTCACTTCTGAATCCCAAACAACTTGATTCGGGGTTAGTACACAAAGATTTAAGGTCATTTCTTCAATTTGCTCTCCACTTCTAAGTTCACAGCCTTCGCGGTAGCTTCATCGATGTTACCTACCAAATAAAAGGCCTGCTCAGGAAGAGGATCTAATTCTCCGGAAAGGATCAGTTGAAACCCCCTAATTGTTTCTGCTAGACCAACATATTTCCCTGGAGAGCCCGTAAATACTTCTGCTACGAAGAAAGGTTGTGATAAGAAACGCTCAATTTTTCGTGCTCTTGCTACGGTTAAACGATCCTCTTCAGATAATTCGTCTAACCCAAGGATAGCTATAATATCCTGAAGTTCTTTGTAACGTTGTGAAGTTTGCTTAACTCTTTGCGCAATTTCATAATGTTCTTCACCAACGATGCGAGGTTGGAGCATAGTTGACGTACTATCAAGAGGATCTACTGCTGGATAGATACCTTTTGAAGCTAGTCCTCTTGATAGTACTGTAGTAGCATCTAAATGTGCAAATGTCGTAGCAGGGGCAGGGTCGGTCAAATCGTCCGCAGGTACATAAACTGCTTGAATAGAAGTTATAGACCCCTCTTTGGTAGAAGTAATTCTTTCTTGCAAAGTACCCATTTCTGTACTAAGGGTAGGTTGATAACCCACAGCAGAAGGCATTCTGCCTAATAAGGCGGATACTTCGGATCCTGCTTGGACAAATCGGAAAATATTGTCGATAAATAGAAGGACATCTTGTTCATTAACATCCCGGAAATATTCTGCCATGGTTAGGGCAGTCAAACCAACTCTCATCCGAGCTCCCGGAGGTTCATTCATCTGACCATAGACTAGAGCTACTTTTGATTCTGCAAGATTTTGCTCATTAATAACTCCAGACTCTTTCATTTCCATGTAAAGATCATTCCCCTCACGAGTACGCTCGCCCACTCCGCCAAAGACAGATACGCCTCCATGAGCTTTGGCAATGTTGTTGATCAATTCCATGATAAGGACTGTTTTACCCACTCCAGCCCCCCCGAATAGTCCTATTTTCCCCCCACGTCGATAAGGAGCTAAAAGATCAACTACTTTGATCCCTGTTTCAAAAATAGATAATTTTGTATCTAATTGTATAAAAGCAGGCGCAGATCTATGAATAGGAGATGTTGTGCGAGTATCGACAGGACCTAAATTATCAACAGGCTCTCCAAGAACGTTGAAAATTCGTCCGAGAGTCGCCCCACCGACTGGAACACTTAAAGCAGCTCCCGTGTCAATAACCTCCATTCCTCTCATCAGACCATCTGTAGCACTCATAGCTACAGCTCTCACTCGATTATTTCCTAATAATTGCTGTACCTCACAAGTGACATTAATTAGCCCGCCGGCAGTATCTCGGCCCTTAACTACCAAAGCGTTGTAAATATTAGGCATCTTTCCGGGGGGAAATGATACATCTAGCACCGGACCAATGATTTGAGCGACACGCCCCAGGTTTTTTTCTTCAAGTGTGGAAACCCCGAGACCCGAAGGGGTAGGATTTGTTTTCATAATAATAAAAAGTGAAATATGTAGAAATTCTTTGCATTTTGTAAACCGAAGAAAAAGTGTCCGATAGCAAGCAGGTTGATCGGTTAATTCAATAATTAATAGGAGTTAGTACTTGATTTCGTTGGTACCATTCAAGCGACTCCAATTCTATTGTTTACTCGTTCAATGAGTGAATTTTCAAGTTTCACCAACCTAAAAAATAAGGTAGATGGATAAAAACCACGAGGGAACGTTTCAGTTCTCTATCATTATAGACAATCCCATCCATATTTTCTATGGAATTCGAACCTGAACTCTATTTATAATTCATTTTTTTTTTTCGCATCGGCCATTGTTTCTTATTTCAGCATATATTTTTCCGCCTCTTCTCTACCTTTTCAGGGACGAATTCCGGATAGTTTTACATCTAGGATTTACATATACAACATATAGCACTGTCAAGAGTGAATTTCCTTTTTTTTTTTTGAGATATTTCGATTCAAAAAAGTACGGGATTATAAACTTGAAAAACAGGGGTTGGGTTGCGCCATACATATGAAAGAGTATACAATAATGATGTTGATGTATTTGGCG